TGTTTTCTGAATTATATGAAGCCAGTAAGCAAACAGCGAATCCATGGGTATTTGAACCCGAGTATCCGGGAAAAAGCAGAATATTTGATGGAAGGACAGGAGATCCTTTTGAACAACCAGTTATAATAGGAAAGCCCTATATATTGAAATTCATTCATCAAGTTGATGATAAAATACACGGGCGTTCCAGTGGACATTATGCACTTGTTACACAACAACCCCTTAGAGGAAGGGCGTTGAGATCAAAGATGAACCTCTCCGAGCCGGGAGCAGTTGATCCGTATACGTATACTTCGGAATGGAAACGAAACCTTAAAAAAGAAGATTGGGGAGAGAGCTTAGAGGTGTGCAAAAGGGGTGGGGACCCGCCAGCGCAGATATTCTAGGTATATATGAATGAAACTGGAATTTAAAAAAAGAAAGTCTCACTCCAAGAATTCTCAGCTTTGAACCTTCAATCCGGGGGCTCCCGTTCTATCCACTAAGCATGTAAAAAAAATGATGGGTGGAATGGCGCTGTAGGAACCGGTCGGATTCGAACCGACGAATAGAAGTTTTGCAGACTCATGCCTTAGCCACTTGGCTACGGTTCCCTATCAATTCAATGTCTTCCCCTTGTCCGACTTTGCTTCACAGGGTGAGACCAACCAGGAATAGAAGATGCCGGAATGCTTTTTTTTGGAGGAAGCGAGAAAACTACAAGCGCGCTAGCAAAGCGGACTCTATACAAGCGCGCTTGTAGTTTGAGAGCCAGCAAGCGGAGGATAGAAGAGAAAGCCAGAGCGAGCAAGCGAGAAAACGGAGAAAGCGCGCTAGCGAACGAGAAAACGGAGAGCGCAGACGCGAGAAAAGCGCGGAGGCTTGAGAGCCTGCGAGAAAAGGTAGTATGCGCGCACTTCAGAAGTGAAAAAGACCCTTCCTGAGCGCGCGGCGTTTATAAGAGCGCAGACGCGAACGAGAAAACGGAGCGCGCACTAGCGCGCGGAGGCTTGAGAGCCAGCGAGAAAACGGAGCGCGCACTAGCGCGCTCCGGCTTTCGAGCCTCCGCTTGCTGGGGAGGAAGGACTTAGACCCGGAGCGCGCGGATTCTTGTTTTGTTGCTAGCGCGCTCCGGCTTTCTATCGAAAGCCGTAGCTTGCTTTCTCGCTAGCGCGCTTGTATAGAGTCCGCTTTGCTAGCGCGCTTGTAGTTTTCGAGCTTCCCCTGTAGTCGTCAGCTCGTTCTTGACAGATCCGATCGGGTGTTCATAATCTGGAGTAAAAGGATTCGAACCTTTGCATGCCGGTACCAAAAACCGATGCCTTACCACTTGGCTATACTCCATACGGCCTGGTTTGGACGGTAGAACGGGGAGAGGGCAAGGTTGCAGCAAGGTTCTCCCTTTAGGACCGACTACAACAAGCTCTCTGCTCTATTTGCTTGCAATGCTATACCTATCAAAGTTGGCGAACGCTTCTGTAACCTTAGACTCGCTACGCTCTTCGACGGAACTCGTTGGCTCCGCGTCCACCGAAAGTCGGTAACCTTCGTCACCGTCAGCATTTGGTACTCTCTCGATAGCTTCAATAGTTCACTGAAAGCCTTTGGTGTAATGAACCGCAAGCCCTTCTGAAAGAAAGACATAATAAGCAAGCGGAGGGGAGACCCGGAGCGAGCAAGAGAGCAAGCGGAGGCTCGAAAACGTAAAGCTAGCGTAGGCGAGAATCGAAAGCCGGAGCAGCAAGCGGAGGTCCGAAAGGGGACCCGAAGCGCGCCAAAGAGCAAGCGGAGGGTCCGAAGGAGAGCGCGCGTCTGCGCCCGTACCTTTCTCGGTAGCAAGCAAGCGGAGGGGAGCAAGTGAAGGGGAGGAACGACCCTACGCGCGCGTCTTGTTGTTTTGTTGCTAGCGCGCGGAGGCTTGAAAGCCGGAGCTTGCCAGAGAGCAAGCCTACGGTCCTTCCGGACCTCCGCTTGCTGGCTCTCACGCCTACGCGCGCGTCTGCGCTCTACCTTTTCTCGTTCGCTAGCGCGCTTTCTCCGTTTTCGAGCTTCCTCTTCTCTCAACAAGCTTGTTAAAGCTCGGCGAGAAAGGGTTGGTTAAGAACTCTTGACTGTAAACCAACGCAGTTACAGTCACTCAATGGAAATGTTCGCCTTTGGAATGAAGATGGATGAGCAGGCGCTTGAGCCTGGAACTAATGAAATTCGGGGGAAAGATGTCGCCGGTCACTATACTGGGGGGGGCGAGAGATGACCGCGACTTCAGATTCAAGTACCGTTGAAAAGACTAAAGGAAGGGGGGAATGACTACCAGGTTGAAAGCACAGGCTAATACGAGCCGACCAGAAGAAGCAAGGCTTAGATTACCAGATCCTGGACACAATCTTCCTAGAGATGGAGAGCCCCTTGCCTCGCCTTTTCTAGCCTCTCCATCTTGCTTGCTTACCTAGCTCGAAAACTACAAGCGCGCTAGCGCGCGTAGGCGTGAGAGCCAGCAAGCGGAGGCGCTGGAAGCGAAGCGAGCCAGAGAGCAAGCGGAGGCGAGAAAGCCGGAGCAGCAAGCGGAGGGGAGGAAGGACCGTAGGCTTGCTATATGGCAAGCGTAGGCTCTAATAGAATAGAAAGCCGGAGCAGCAAGCGAGAAAACGGAGCGCGCAGACGCGCGCTCTTTCGAGCCTCCGCTTGCTCTCTTGCTCGCGTAGGGTCGTTCCGGACCTCCGCTTGCTCTCTTGCTCGCGTAGGGTCGTTCCGGACCTCCGCTTGCTCTCTTGCTCGCGTAGGGTCGTTCCTCCCCAGCAAGCTCCGGGTCCGAAGGACGAAGCGCGCCAAAGAGCAAGCGGAGGTCCGAAAGGACCCGAAGCGCGCCAAAGAGCAAGCGGAGGCTCGAAAGAGCGCGCTAGTGCGCGCTCCGTTTTCTCGCTGGCTCTCAAGCCTCCGCGCGCTAGTGCGCGCGTATAGAGTCCGCTTCGTTCGCGTCTGCGCTTTCTCCGTTTTCTCGTTCGGTAGCAAGCAAGTTCAGGTCCGGTCCGGAACGACCGACCCTACGCGCGCCAGAGAGCAAGCGAAGGTCCGGAACGAGACCCGGAGCGCGCTAGCGCGCTCCGGCTTTCAAGCCTCCGCTTGCCCTCTTGCTCGCTCCGGGTCGTTCCGGACCTACGCTTGCTGGCTCTCACGCCTACGCGCGCTAGCGCGCTCGTAGTTTTCTCGTTCGCTAGCGCGCTTTCCGTTTTCTCGCTTGTAGTTTTCGAGCTTGTTAGGAGTAGGTTTTGGCTTGCCCCTTTCTTCAACTTAGGTTGATAGGTTTGGAACCCTAACCAAGGGGCTGCTTGCTGCTCGCCCCTCTCTCTAAAGGGGCTTATGCACTCCACTCGTTAACACTAAACGACGAAGCCAGGAGCGGAAGGAGGGACTTGAACCCTCAACCTCAGCCTTGGCAAGGCTATGCTCTACCATTAAGCTATTTCCGCCAGCTACGGTAGTGGCGAAGCACTACTGAGCAATTCACGTATCACTTGATACGGACGACTTATGTTTTTCCGCCAGACCACACTCTTGACCTCCGATCGAGCTACGAGCACGAGTAGGTAGGCGGGGGGGCTGCCTTTTCAATCAATCTCCGGCCGCTCAGTGCCGCTATTGGTGCGAGCAAGCGTAGGCTCGAAAGCCGGAGCGCGCTAGCTAGCTTGTAGTTGCAAGCTACGGCGAGAAAGCAAGCGGAGGCTCGAAGAGTACGCGAGCAAGCAAGCGGAGGCTGCTCAATAGAAAGCCGGAGCAGCAAGCGTAGGCTCGAAAGCCGGAGCAGCAAGCGGAGGTCCGAAAGGACCCGAAGCGAGCCAGAGAGCAAGCGGAGGGTCCGAAGGAGAGCGAGCCAGAGAGCAAGCGGAGGGTCCGAAGGAGAGCGAGCCAGAGAGCAAGCGGAAGCGCTGGAAGCGAAGCGAGCCAGAGAGCAAGCGGAGGTCCGAAAGCCGGAGCAGCAAGCGAAGGTCCGGAAGGACCCGGAGCGCGCTAGCAAGAAAAGAATCCGCGCGCGTAGGCTTTCTATCGAAAGCCGTAGCTTGCCCGAGAGCAAGCCTACGGTCCTTCCTCCCCTCCGCTTGCTCTTTGGCGCGCTTCGGGTCCTTTCGGACCTCCGCTTGCTGGCTCTCAAGCCTACGCGCGCGTCTGCGCTCTCCCTTTTCTCGAGAGCGTCTGCGCTCTACCTTTTCTCGAGAGCGTCTGCGCTCATACTACGTTTTCTCGTTCGCTAGCGCGCTTGTATAGAGTCCGCTTTGCTAGCGCGCTTGTAGTTTTCGAGCTTGGTCTCGAGTCGAGCTGGGGCCTCATTTCATTCTCGTAACGGGAGTGAGTGCACCGCAAGACCAGACAAGTTACTCCCTCGCCTCGCTGCGGCGGCATCTGTCTTTTCACTTGAGTCATTTTCTAAGACGCTTGCTCCTCTTATTCTACGATAATCCAATTTCATTACCACGAGTCCGCTCGGAACCAGTCGCTTCCTCTGATTCTGGATCCCTCTCTCAGGTTCGTCGATCCTCTCAAGTTGATTATCCTGTTGAAGGATTTTTTTCTTATGAATCGTTTTCCCCAGCAAGCGGAGGTCCGACCCGGAGCGAGCAAGAGAGCAAGCGAGAAAACGTAGTATGAGCGCGCTAGCGAACGAGAAAAGGTAGAGCGCAGACGCGCGCTCTCCTTCGGACCCGGAGCTTGCTCTTTGGCGCGCTTCGGGTCCTTTCGGACCTTCGCTTGCTCTCTGGCGCGCGTAGGGTCGGTCGTTCCGGACCGGACCTGAACTTGCTGCTCCGGCTTTCTCGCCTACGCTTGCTACGGCTAGACCGGAGCGAGCAAGAAAGCGGCGAGAAAGAGCAAGCGGAGGGGAGAATAGAAAGCGTACGCTTGCTCTCTGGCAAGCTACGGCTCGAAAGCCGGAGCGAGCCAGCAAGCGGAGGCTGCTCGAATAGAAAGCCGGAGCAGCAAGCGAGAAAACGGAGCGCGCACTAGCGCGCTCCGGCTTTCGAGCCTCCGCTTGCTGGCTCTCAAGCCTACGCGCGCTAGCGCGCTCGTAGTTTTCTCGTTCGCTAGCGCGCTTGTATAGAGTCCGCTTTGCTAGCGCGCTTTCCGTTTTCGAGCTTACCTCATGTCAGTTCAATCTTCTCATGAACCTGAATCATTTGCTGAAGCCTCCAATCATTCTTGCTGGAGAGATGCTATACAGGAAGAAATCAATGCCCAGGAAAAAAAGAAGTTGACTTAGTCTCATTGCCTGCTGGGAAAGAAGCCATTGGCTGAAGCAGTTGGCAGATTTAGAGAGTAATAAGCTTGGTGATCCGGCAAAGGCTGTGTTTCAGCGGGGGTATTCTCAGCCTTATATACCAATTCTCCTTTGACAATCCGGTCATGAAAAAGAGATAGTCAAGCATGACAGAATCCCCAACTTGCTATTCTTCATCGACGTTGCTCATTCTTATTATACTACATAAGTCTACCGGCTCTAAGACCGAAAAAGAAATTCCTAAATTCAAACTAGATCAAGATCAGAATCAGCAAGCGGAGGCGCTGGAAGCGAAGCGCGCCAAAAGAGCAAGCTCCGGGTCCGAAGGAGAGCGCGCAAGAGAGCAAGCGGAGGCGCTGGAAGCCCTACGCGAGCAAGAAAGCAAGCTAGGGCTCGAAAGCGAGAAAACGGAGAAAGCGATGCGGACTCTATACAAGCGCGCTAGCGCTTTCCGTTTTCGAGCCGTAGCTTGCTAGCAACCGAGAAAACAACAAGTACGCTAGCGCGCGTAGGGTCTACCCAGCAAGCTCCGGTCCGAAAGGACCCGAAGCGAGCCAAAGAGCAAGCGGAGGTCCGAAAGGACCCGAAGCGAGCCAAAGAGCAAGCGGAGGTCCGAAAGGACCCGAAGCGAGCCAAAGAGCAAGCGGAGGTCCGAAAGGACCCGAAGCGAGCCAAAGAGCAAGCGGAGGTCCGAAAGGACCCGAAGCGAGCCAAAGAGCAAGCGGAGGTCCGAAAGGACCCGAAGCGAGCCAAAGAGCAAGCGGAGGTCCGAAAGGACCCGAAGCGAGCCAAAGAGCAAGCGGAGGTCCGGAGAGGAACGACCAACCCGCAGCGAGCCAAAGAGCAAGCGGAGGTCCGGAGAGGAACGACCGACCCGCAGCGAGCCAAAGAGCAAGCGGAGGCTACGGCTCGAAAGCCGGAGCGCGCTAGTGCGCGCGTAGTTTTCTCGCTTACTCCCCGGAGCTTGCTCTCGTGCGCGCTCTCCTTCGGACCCTCCGCTTGCTTCCTCACTCCCAAAAAAATGAAGATAAAGATGTGGAAGGTGCGGGGCGCAGCGCACCCCGATACTCAAATGCATTTACGTCAACTCCTCCGCCAACACAAACCTGGCATACTTCTCCTTACTGAGACAGGTCTTGGTGGAGTCAGAGCAGAAGAACTATTTAGAGAAATCCCATACTCAGGTCTTGAACGTGTAGATCCAGTGGGCTTCTCTGGCGGCATATGGTTATTCTGGAACAAGGGGGAGACAACCATCGATCTCATTGCGAAAACCGACCAGGTAAAAAATGTGGTTTTTCAGTTAGACGAAAGCCTTCCTAGTTTTCCTGCCTTGGCACACTCATACTAGGAGTCAAAGAATGAACTCTGACCTGACATATTACATAAATAAGATAGAGCTCTTGCCTTAGAATGAGATATTCTCCCACATCCGATTCTCGGAAAGAAAAGAAGTTGACCTCTTCTGGAACTCAGACATCCGATTCTGGTCCATATACTTCTGATTCTATGGATTTATCTGCAATATGGTTAACACATGCGCTTCGGTGGACTCTCCCGAGTTGGCAGGTTAATGGATCCCAATGGTAGAAGTAGAATGGTTTGTAAAGCTTGAGCCCTCTCCCTTCTGTTCTCATGCACTGATTCTGCCACTTAACACATCTTTCTGACCAACGTTTGGATTTCTTCTCACGAGTTGGATTCGAACCAACACCTCTTGAAGCGAACTCCCTTTTATTCGACTCGTGAGTTTGGTAACCCGGTTCGTCACGCGACAGACTACATCCGGGGTCGGTTCACCCGACCCGAACCCCAGTAAGCGTAGGCGAGAAAGAGCAAGCTCCGGGGAGCGAGAAAACGTAGAGCGCGCTAGCGCGCGTAGGCGTGAGAGCCAGCAAGCGGAGGCTGCTCGAAAGCCGGAGCGCGCGTCTGCGCTTTCTCCGTTTTCTCGCTTGCTAGAATAGAAAGCCGGAGCAGCAAGCGAGAAAAGGTAGTATGAGCGCAGACGCTCTCGAGAAAAGGTAGAGCGCAGACGCTCTCGAGAAAACGGAGAGCGCAGACGCGAACGAAGCGGACTCTATACGCGCGCACTAGCGCGCGGAGGCTTGAGAGCCAGCGAGAAAACGGAGCGCGCACTAGCGCGCTCTTTCGAGCCTCCGCTTGCTCTTTGGCGCGCTTCGGGTCCTTTCGGACCGGAGCTTGCTCTTTGGCGCGCTTCGGGTCCTTTCGGACCGGAGCTTGCTCTTTGGCGCGCTTCGGGTCCTTTCGGACCGGAGCTTGCTGGGGAGGAACGACCCGGAGCGAGCAAGAGAGCAAGCGGAGGGGAGGAACGACCCTACGCGAGCAAGAGAGCAAGCGGAGGTCCGGAACGACCCTACGCGAGCAAGAGAGCAAGCGGAGGGGAGGAACGACCCTACGCGAGCAAGAGAGCAAGCGGAGGGGAGGAACGACCCGGAGCGAGCAAGAGAGCAAGCGGAGGCTCGAAAGAGCGCGCGTCTGCGCGCTCCCGTTTTCTCGCTTGCTGCTCCGGCTTTCGAGCCAGCAAGCGTAGGCGCTGGAAGCGAAGCGCGCCAAAGAGCAAGCGGAGGCTCGAAGAGAAAGCCGGAGCAGCAAGCGAGAAAACGGAGCGCGCAGACGCGCGCTCTTTCGAGCCTCCGCTTGCTCTTTGGCGCGCTTCGGGTCCCCTTTCGGACCTTCGCTTGCTCTCTGGCGCGCGTAGGGTCGGTCGTTCCGGACCGGACCTGAACTTGCTGGGGATACAGGACCCGGAGCGAGCAAGCGAGCAAGCGTAGGCTCTAATAGAAAGCCTACGCGCGCGTCTGCGCTCTCCGTTTTCTCGAGAGCGTCTGCGCTTTCTCCGTTTTCTCGCTTGCTGCTACGGCTTGAGAGCCAGCAAGCGTAGGCGCTGGAAGCGAAGCGCGCCAAAGAGCAAGCGGAGGCTCGAAAGAGCGCGCTAGTGCGCGCGTATAGAGTCCGCATTGCTTGCTGCTCCGGCTTGAGAGCCAGCAAGCGGAGGCTCGAAAGCCGGAGCGCGCTAGTGCGCGCGTAGTTTTCTCGCTTCGGGTCCTTTCGGACCTCCGCTTGCTGCTCCGGCTTTCGAGCCTACGCTTGCTTTCTCGTTCGCTAGCTAGCGAGAAAACGTAGAGCGCGCTAGCGAACGAGAAAACTACGCGCGCACTAGCGCGCTCCGGCTTGAGAGCCAGCAAGCTCCGGTCCGAAGGAGAGCGCGCTAGTGCGCGCGTATAGAGTCCGCATTGCTTGCTGCTCCGGCTTTCTATTAGAGCCTCCGCTTGCTTTCTCGCTAGCGCGCTTGTATTTCCGTTTTCTCGCTCCCCCTCACCTCCTCTATGAGGATGATCCACTGGATTCATTGCACCACCACGAACAATGGGGCCTTTGCCTAACCACCGGCTTTGTCCAGCGAGAAAACTACAAGCGCTAACGCGGCTTTCGAGCCGCTCTCTTGCTCGCTCCGTTCTAGCCTACGCTTGCTGGGGATTGGAAACTCTACCAATAGTAGCTCGGCAGCGGGAATTCCATTTACTTTTTCAAGCCCCGAAGGTAGCCGCACAAGCCTAAGAGAGAGTGTGGGGGGAGCAAGCGTAGGCTCGAAAGCCGGAGCGAGCAAGCAAGCGGAGGGTCCGAAGGAGAGCGAGCAAGAGAGCAAAAAAAGAAAAGAATAAAGTAGGCTCGAAAGCAAGCGAACTCTTCGAGCCTACGCGCGCTAGCAACAAAAGACGAGGCGCGCGTAGGCGTGAGAGCCGTAGCAGTAGCTTGCTCTTTCGAGCCTAGCAAGCTCCGGTCCGAAAGGACCCGAAGCGAGCCAGAGAGCAAGCGGAGGGTCCGAAGGAGAGCGCGCGTCTGCGCTCTACCTTTTCTCGTTCGCTAGCGCGCTTGTATAGAGTCCGCTTTGCTAGCTAGCTTGTAGTTTTCTCGCTGGTTCCTTCATTATTTTAGCAAAAGTTCCTGCGGCTCGAGCCAGTCTTGCGCCTTGACCTGGATGACATTCAATATCATGTACCCATGTTCCTATACGTATATCGGCTAATGGTATGCAATTTCTTATTAGATCAAGTATCTCCTATCCATAAGCAGGGGGCGTGGCCAAGAAGCAGCCAGCTGACTGCCCCCTTCCACTCGGCCTTTCTTCGCTGTGTGGTGAATAAGGTCTTAGTATGTATGGGCATTCTGGGCAGGTCTCAATAAGTCGCTGGTCGAAGGTTTGGACCAATCGCAATTCATCACCATCTTGCCCGCTTCCAATTGATGACTGGCTATTATATAAGTGTTGACCTAAGCCCCTGTGCTGGGGCTCGGCTCCCGAACCGTACGTGAGCTGCCTCGTACGGCTCTTCCTAAGAACTTGAAGCCCCCTCTCTCGAAATAGAAAGACGAAAAAAGAAAATACATGTAATAAAAAAAAGCCTTTTTCAAAAAGCCTTCGCCCTCCGGGGCTATTATAGAAGCAGCTTCGTTCCTTGACTTCTTTGCTCAGTCAAGCTTCCTTGTTCCTTAGTGTAGTCTCGGTCCATAGTTTAAGACTCCGTTCCTTATAGCCTAGTCTATATCCACAGTTGACGTGACTCCGTACCGACTTCCCTTAGTAGACGGCTAAGTTACTTCGTAACCTTAACCTACTTTCTTTCTTACTATTAAATCATAGGCCTTCGTCGGGCTTTCGTCCCTTCGCCTATAGGCGAAGGCTCAGCTTCGCTATCGCTCATGACTTGGTATAGAGTCCGTGTAGTCGTCGGCCTTCCCACCAGAAAGGCCTATGATATAGTGGTCGGCCTTTCGAATGCCTCTTTCCAACCTTTTCTGAGAAGCCCTTTACGACTATAAAGGGCGGGGGCTGTTCACCTTTGGAAACTTAGCTACTTAAGTACGACTCAAGACTAAAGTCAAGGCGAAGGGGGCTCCCAGGCCGGGACATCCGGCAGAATGCTTGGCCTCCTGCGCTGGAAGCGAGACCCGAAGGGTGAGCTTCTGGCGGTTAGCTTCTAGCACTAGATAATAGGCATTAGGCATTCAGAGCTGGAAGGAGGCAAGCAAATGAAGGGAGGCATTACGGGCCGACTACAAGAAGCAAAGCTTCGTAGACTCGACAAGTCGCTTATAGAATGCCGACTACTAAGTTCAGACTTTCTACAACATTTCTAAAGGGAAGGGGGAGGGAAGCGAAGCTTAGCGAGCTTTAGAAGGCCGACCACTACATACGCCGCTGGCGGAGAAAGCTCGAAAACGGAAAGCGCGCTAGCTAGCGAGAAAACGGAAATACAAGCGCGCTAGCGAGAAAGCAAGCGGAGGCTCTAATAGAAAGCCTACGCAGCAAGCAATGCGGACTCTATACGCGCGCACTAGCGCGCTCTTTCGAGCCTCCGCTTGCTCTTTGGCGCGCTTCGGGTCCTTTCGGACCTCCGCTTGCTGGCTCTCAAGCCTCCGCGCGCTAGTGCGCGCGTAGTTTTCTCGTTCGCTAGCGCGCTCTACGTTTTCTCGCTAGCTAGCGAACGAGAAAGCAAGCGTAGGCGAGAAAGAGCAAGCGGAGGCGAGAAAGCCTACGCGCGCCTCGTCTTTTGTTGCTAGCGCGCTACGGGTCGTTCCGGACCTCCGCTTGCTTGCTGCTCCGGCTTTCTATTCTAGCAAGCGAGAAAACGGAGAAAGCGAGAAAACGGAAAGCGCGTTAGCTTGTAGTTTTCGAGCAGCCTCCGCTTGCTCGAGAGCAAGCCTACGGTCGTTCCTCCCCAGCAAGCTCCGGTCCGAAAGGACCCGAAGCGAGCCAGAGAGCAAGCTCCGGGTCCGAAGGAGAGCAGCAAGCGTAGGCGCTGGAAGCGAAGCGCGCCAAAAGAGCAAGCGTAGGGTCCGAAGGAGAGCAGCAAGCGGAGGTCCGGAACGACCGTAGGCTTGCTCTCGAGCAAGCGGAGGCTCTAATAGAAAGCCTACGCGCGCGTCTGCGCTCCCCGTTTTCTCGAGAGCGTCTGCGCTCATACTACGTTTTCTCGAGAGCGTCTGCGCGCATACGTATAGAGTCCGCATTGCAGGCTCTCACGCCGGAGCGCTTTTCTCGCTAGCGCGCTCTCCGTTTTCTCGCTCCCCGGAGCTTGCTTGCTCGCTCCGGCTTTCGAGCCTCCGCTTGCTCTTTCTCGCCGCTTTCTTGCTCGCTCCGGTCTAGCCTCCGCTTGCTCCCTTCATCCCTTGCTAAGCCAAGGTCCCAGGTCTCCGAGTCAGCCCGCGCTTTTTCGAAGAATCCTGCACCCATGGGCATACGGCCTGGCAGGCCTTCCCTTTCCGCCGGAGCTTCATGGGCGTTGCCCCGTTCCCCAATCAGATGTTTGGATGTGAGCTATACTCCGCGAGGAGCCCAACGGGCGTATGGCTTTGCCTTGCCATTTGACCTCTCTTCCCGTGTGACTAGGAATGCTCAGTGACAACCTCTCAATTGTCACCGCCTGGCCTCTCTTGCTACCACGGTAGCACCTAGTGTGGTCAGCACCAATCGTGTTCGGGCAACGAAGCTGACACTCATTCACATTGGTTCATCCTGCTATGCCCCGGGCCTTTTGCTCTTCTAACGTACAAGGTGGCCGCCCATTCGTCAAGGCCCAGGAATCCGCTGGACATCTCAGCGGCGGGATTGGATACCCGCATCCGATCGAAGTTCCATTTTAGTGCCCCCCTAGCAAGCGGAGGCTGCTCGAAAGCCGGAGCGCGCTAGCGCGCTTTCTCCGTTTTCTCGCTGGGTCGCTTCGCGCAAGACATTGCTTAGGACCAACGGGTCACACGACAGGTGCACGATCGACTTTGCACGCTCCATCCTTCGTCCCTCCGCCTATCGGCTTTGCAGGCAAGCTACCTTGATCCGTCTTCGGCTTCGATTTGTTATGCTCAGCAGCTCCAACAAGCCCTAAAGTATCTTGCCGCCTAAAACTTTGCCAAGAAAGCGCTGCTTTACGTTTGATTCTCTGTGTCCAGAGAATGCTATGCGTTCTCCACTTTCGGACCTCGCAAAGAGAGAACGTGTTTTTTCCTCTGAGTTTATTATCCTCATACTCTCTCATTCGCGGAGCGAAGAAAGCGGGCTTTGCCCCAGCTACCGCTATCCTTGGGAAACCAAAAGAGCTACCGAAGGAAAGGGATGCAGTCTCTCCCTTGGCCTTTGGAGAGGAGAAGGCAGAAAAGAAAACGTCCTTCGCGCAAGTTTTTTTGCTTCCTGCGCCCTTACTAGTAAAGGGGCTCTTCGACCAAGGGGACATTCTGGTAGGAAGGCCGACCGCTACATAAGCCGCCATCAGTCCAGGAGAGAAGCAAGCTACCTTTATTTGATCACCCTTTCCGGGCAGGTAAGAGAACGAAAATAGGCCGCGGATGGTGGTCGTGGTAGGTTCGAGGATCTTAGGCGGCGGAGCGAGCAAGCGGAGGTGAGACCAGAGCGAGCAAGAAAGCAAGCTAGGGCTCGAAAGAGCAAGCGGAGGCTGGCCAATAGAAAGCCGTAGCAGCAAGCGAACTCTATCGAGCCTACGCGCGCTAGCAACAAAAGACGACGCGCGCTCCGGGTCGCCTCTCTCCCCCTCCGCTTGCTGGCTCTCAAGCCTACGCGCGCGTCTGCGCTCTACGTTTTCTCGTTCGCTAGCGCGCTTTCCGTTTTCGAGCTTGTTCAATTTCCTCAGGCGGACCCCCTTAATCCATCGTACTAGAGCGATCCGAGAAGAACGATTAGGGTCATATTCTATCCTTTCAACAATGCCCATAGACGAAGTGCTTCGTTTCAGATCAATTCTTCGCTGCAATCGCTTCGATCCACCCCCTCGGTGAAAAACTGTAATACGCCCTGAAGAATTCCTACCAGCAGACTTCCCTGTACTCAAAGTGAATTGTCTAAGTGCTCTCCCCTCTTGGCTTTGTCTCATTGTCTATCTCGTAATCATTCTTTTCCGTCCCTACTTCAATTAAAGCTAGCTCCTACTCCTCCTCCTTCTCCTTCATTTCATCGTCGTTGGTCCTTTTGACATAACATTCTCGGACGCCTCCGGTCCGGTAAGTCGGTCGCCCTGTAGCCAGTGACTAGCTCAGCTATAGAGCTACGTCTACACCGCCACGTCGATACTCTCTTTCGAAAGTGAGATCACACTGGCTTGTTGAAGAGGGAAAGATCACTCCTAAATGCCGCCGTTCTCAATTATACGATACCACCAGACGCACCTTGGTACTTCCATCCGCCAATCAAGGCTAGTGGAGCGAAGGGAGCCAAAAAAGGTGAGCGCCCCTACGCGAGCCTTATTGAAAAGGCCCCTGACTATAGATAGGGCATTAGCGCTTTACTAATAACATAGAAAGGGTTCCAACCAAAACCTACTCCTAACAAGTTGCTGAGTTCGGCTTTCGGGACTACTTAGGGCTTATGGTTTATATAAAGAAGAGCCCCCATTTGGCCTTCTTGTTTAAGGGCTGCTCGCCTTTTTGAATAGAAGGAAGTGGGATAGCGGAGGTGATTTCGGTAAACCGATGCATGAGCTGAGGCTCCCATGTCCCGCCGACCCTCCGAAAAAGTCAGGTCGTAAAACGGCTCATAGGGAGTCAGAAGCAAGCTCGAAAACGGAAAGCGCGCTAGCGAGAAAACTACAAGCTAGCTAGCGCGCGTAGGCTTGAGAGCAAGCAAGCGTAGGCTTTCAAGCCTACGCGCGCTAGCGCGCTCCGGGTCCTTTCTCCCCTCCGCTTGCTGGCTCGCTCCGGCGTGAGAGCCAGCAAGCGTAGGCGAGAAAGCCGGAGCAGCAAGCGGAGGTCCGAAAGGACCCGAAGCGAGCCAGAGAGCAAGCGGAGGGTCCGAAGGAGAGCGCGCGTCTGCGCTCTCCCTTTTCTCGAGAGCGTCTGCGCGCATACGTATAGAGTCCGCATTGCAGGCTCTCACGCCGGAGCGCTTTTGTCGCTAGCGCGCTCTCCGTTTTCTCGCTCCCCGGAGCTTGCTTTCTCGCCTCCGCTTGCTCTTTCTCGCCTCCGCTTGCTGGGTCAAACTCACATAAGCAAGAGGGGGGGACACATTCATGAAAAGCGAGAAGCCGTGCCCTGGGGGACTGACCAACTATGAATCGATCTGACTTACGGGTAAGAGTAGGAACATCTATTAGTCCGTATCGTGGGTCTACTTGTTATAAAAGGCGAACATCCCAATTCCAAAACATTCACATTGGTCCTCAGGCAGGCATCGAAAAGGGGACGAAAAGAGTCTATTAACCTTTACAATATTCCGGAATGTATCATGGCCCTATCCATTCATCTTTTTCTTCAAAAAATGAAAAAGAGTTCCGCATCTTTCCGGGGCCCGGGGAACAAATAGGCGTGGGGAAGAGGGATAGGGGGGCTACGAGCCCTCTCCCGTTGCTGTTCCCGGACTACCCATCCCTTCCTTCCCCTTCGCCCGGCCCGGTGAGGTCCGATGAGATCAGATCTCTCGAACGAAGTGAAGTGATAGGAAGAGAAGACTTCTGGCGGGAGATCTCTATTCATTACACCCCCTAACCAGGGTTGGGGAAAAGGGAAGTGCGCTCCTGCGCACCAGCTGAAGGAAGGAGCAAGCGTAGGCTCGAAAGCCGGAGCGCGCTAGCGTGGTCCCAGCAAGCGGAGGGGAGACCGGAGCGAGCAAGAAAGCAAGCGTAGGCTCGAAAGCCGGAGCGAGCAAGCAAGCTCCGGGGAGCAAGCGAAGGTCCGGAACGACCCGTAGCGCGCTAGCAACAAAAGACGACGCGCGCGTAGGCGTGAGAGCCAGCAAGCGAACTCTTCGAGCCTACGCGCGCTAGCAAACTACGAAAACAACAAGACGCGCGCTCCGGCTTTCTATCTCAAGCCTACGCTTGCCCTCTTGCTCGCTCCGGGTCCTTCCGGACCTCCGCTTGCTGGCGCTGGAAGCCCTACGCGAGCAAGAGAGCAAGCTACGGCTCGAAAACTACAAGCTAGCGCGCTTGTATAGAGTCCGCTTTGCTAGCTAGCTTGTAGTTTTCGAGCTTACCAACAACTTAGAGAAAGGGGAAAGGGTTCCAACCAAAACCTACTCCTAACAAGTTGCTGAGTTCGAAGTAGGACATTCTCCATCCGCCCGCCAGCAGCAGAGGGGGTTCGATTCCCGTTATACGCGATGTGGCGAAAAAGACTGATTCAACGAGATATGAAATGCCTGCATTAAGATTTAAAACTTGTCGTCTACTTTCAGGAAATGTTCGGAACAGAGAACTTACAATAATACAACGCCGCATTCTCCGAAGATTGAGGAACAAGAAGAGATCTATTAAGAGAAAGATTTATTCGAGAAAAAATCTTAACAGTTACATCCAATTACAAACTACACGAAAGTTGTCCCTTTTTTATGGGGATTTACCCATCACAAAGATGCACAGAGGAACAGAACAAACTTCATATATCCCCTTTCTACTCAATCTAGAAAGAAGATTGGACGTTATTCTGGTTCGTCTCCATTTTTGTGAAACTATTCCTCAAGCAAGGCAGCTGATAAGTCATCGAAGGGTTTGTGTGAATAATGGAATGGTAAGCATTACTCATTTGAAAGTGTCCCACGGTGATCTAATATCTTTTCAAGAGAATGACGCGAGAATCCGCGGTGAAGAAATAAGGAGATCTTTCTATATCGAAATCTCAGTTGAAAAAATCATAGGCAAATTCCGTCGGGCCCGCAGCCGAATGTGGAGAAGAACCAAAACAGAATGGTTACACCTACTCAAAACGTTGAGGGGATGCCACCTACTACTCAAATCCCGTTTTTTGAAAAAGTTGCGTTCTTCTATGCAAAAAGAAGACAACGAAAGAACAAAGATGTTTGGATCCGAAAAAGTATGCTTAGGCAGTTCCTTCGCTGAGCACAACAGAATGAAGAGGAATTTTTATCATTTCAAATACCTATTCTTATCGAAGAGAAGGAACGAGAAAAACCGAAATCTTCCTACTCGAATAAGAAGTACTTTAGTTTACAATTCTTCTTTATCTTTATATCGTAAGTCGACCTATTGCTCCGCATCCCCCCATAAGTTGACTATGAAGAGAAGAATCAAAAGGATCGAACTACCTACTCATTATTCGGAGGTGAATCATAGAACACCAAAAGCTGTGGTATCTTATGGACCTAACATAGGTCACATCCCTCACGACATAAGATTGAAAGATCCAAACCTTCCTCTTCGGAGCGGAAACGGACGTGGCCAAAACATATAAAGATCGGCGTAGCCGCTCATAGGGACAAATCTATCCGGATAGAGGATAGTGACGATCGATTCATAGATAGATTTCTATCCAGCAAGCGGAGGCTCGAAAGAGTACGCGAGCAATAGAGCAAAGCGGACTCTATACAAGCAAGAAAGCAAAAAAGCGAAGGGGAGCAAGCGAGAAAACTACGCGCGCACTAGCGCGCTCCGGCTTTTGAGCCCTAGCTTGCTCTTTGGCGCGCGTAGGGTCCTTTCTCCCCTTCGCTTGCTCTCTGGCGCGCGTAGGGTCGGTCGTTCCCCCCCGGACCTTCACTTGCTGGGTAGACCCGGAGCGCGCTAGCGTACTTGTTGTTTTCTCACTCAGACGCGCGCGTAGGCTTGAGAGCCAGCGAGAAAACTACGCGCGCACTAGCGCGCGGAGGCTTTCGAGCCTCCGCTTGCTGGGGAGAAAGGACCCGAAGCGCGCCAAAGAGCAAGCGGAGGGTCCGAAGGAGAGCGCGCTAGTGCGCGCGTAGTTTTCTCGCTTGCTGCTCCGGCTTGAGAGCCAGCAAGCGGAGGTCCGAAAGGACCCGAAGCGCGCCAAAGAGCAAGCGGAGGGTCCGAAGGAGAGCGCGCTAGTGCGCGCGTAGTTTTCTCGCTTCGGGTCCTTTCGGACCTCCGCTTGCTGGCTCTCATAGAAAGCCTACGCGAGCAAGCTACGGCGAGAAAAGAAAGCCGGAGCGAGCCAGCGAGAAAACGGAGAAAGCGCGCTAGCGCGCGTAGGCGTGAGAGCCAGCAAGCGGAGGCTGCTCAATAGAAAGCCTACGCAGCAAGCAATGCGGACTCTATACGCGCGCACTAGCGCGCTCTTTCGAGCCTCCGCTTGCTCTTTGGCGCGCTTCGGGTCCTTTCTCCCCAGCAAGCGGAGGCTCTCAAGCCGGAGCGCGCTAGTGCGCGCGTAGTTTTCTCGCTGGCTCTCAAGCCTACGCGCGCGTCTGCGCTCTTATAAACGCCGCGCGCTCAGGAAGGGTCTTTTGAACTTCTTAAGTGCGCTCATACTACCTTTTCTCGAGAGCGTCTGCGCTTTCTCCGTTTTCTCGCTTGCTAGAATAGAAAGCCGGAGCAGCAAGCAAGCGGAGGTCCGGAACGACCCGTAGCGCGCTAGCAACAAAAGACGAGGCGCGCGTAGGCGTGAGAGCCGTAGCAGTAGCTTGCTCTTTCTCGCCTAGCAAGCGGAGGCGAGAAAGCCGGAGCAGCAAGCGGAGGCTAGACCGGAGCGAGCAAGAGAGCAAGCAGAGGTCCGAAAGGACCCGAAGCGCGCCAAAGAGCAAGCTAGGGCTCGAATCGAAAGCCGTAGCAGCAAGCGAGAAAACGGAGTATGCGCGCAGACGCTCTCGAGAAAACGGAGAGCGCAGACGCGCGCTCTTTCGAGCCTCCGCTTGCTCTTTTGGCGCGCTTCGTCCTTCGGACCCTCCGCTTGCTGCTCCGGCTTTCTCGCCTCCGCTTGCTCTTTGGCGCGCTTCGGGTCCCCTTTCGGACCTTCGCTTGCTCTCTGGCGCGCGTAGGGTCGGTCGTTCCGGACCGGACCTGAACTTGCTGGGGAAGAACGACCCTACGCGAGCAAGAGAGCAAGCGTAGGCTCTAATAGAAAGCCGTAGCAGCAAGCGAAGGTCCGGAAGGACCCGGAGCGCGCTAGCAAGAAAAGAATCGGCGCGCTCCGGCTTTCTATCTCAAGCCTACGCTTGCCAGAGAGCAAGCCTACGGTCCTTCCTCCCCGGAGCTTGCTCTTTGGCGCGCTTCGCTTCCAGCGCCTACGCTTGCTGGCTCGAAAGCCGGAGCAGCAAGCGAGAAAACGGAGCGCGCAGACGCGCGCTCTTTCGAGCCTCCGCTTGCTCTCTTGCTCGCGTAGGGTCGTTCCGGACCTCCGCTTGCTCTCTTGCTCGCGTAGGGTCGTTCCGGACCTCCGCTTGCTCTCTTGCTCGCTCCGGGTCGTTCCTCCCCAGCAAGCGTAGGCGCTGGAAGCGAAGCGCGCCAAAGAGCAAGCGGAGGCTCGAAAGCCTCCGCGCGCTAGTGCGCGCTCCGTTTTCTCGCTGGCTCTCAAGCCGGAGCGCGCTAGTGCGCGCTCCGTTTTCTCGTTCGCGTCTGCGCTCTACCTTTTCTCGTTCGCTAGCGCGCGAATACGTAGTTTTCTCGCTTGCTTTCTCGTTCGCTAGCTAGCTTGTAGTTTTCTCGCTTTCCGTTTTCTCGTTCGCTAGCGCGCTTTCCGTTTTCGAGCTGGCCTGAGAGAAGAGAGATGTTATTCCGTAAGTAACTCAGTGAGTGCTTTTTAAGAAGAAAGAAAATGAAATACGAACAACCGCGCTGGTCGTAATAGATCGACTTTCATGCGTCTTCTTGCTCCAGCATGAAAGTTCCATTAAAGGGAAGGACGACGTACCATGATACTTTCTGTTTTGTCGAGCCCTGCTTTGGTCTCTGGTTTGATGGTTGCACGTGCTAAAAATCCGGTACATTCCGTTTTGTTTCCCATCCCAGTCTTTCGCAACATTTCAGGGTTACTTCTTTTGTTAGGTCTCGACTTTTCCGCTATGATCTTCCCAGTAGTTTATATAGGAGCTATAGCCGTCTCATTCCTATTCGTTGTTATGATGTTCCATATTCAAATAGCGGAGATTCACGAAGAAGTATTGCGCTATTTACCTGTGAGTGGTATTATTGGACTGATCCTTTGGTGCGAAATGTTCTTCATTTTAGATAATGAAACCATTCCATTACTACCAACCCAAAGAAAGACGACCTCTCTGAGATATACGGTTTATGCCGGAAAGGTACGAAGTTGGACTAATTTGGAAACATTGGGCAATTTACTTTATACCTACTATTCCGTCTGGTTTTTGGTTTCGAGTCTTATTTTATTAGTAGCCATGATTGGGGCTATAGTACTGACTATGCATAGGACTACTAAGGTGAAAAGACAGGATGTATTCCGACGAAATGCTATTGATTTTAGGAGGACTATAATGAGGAGGACGACAGACCCACTCACGATCTACTAACAAGGAAAGTAGCTTGATATTGGTTCGAATCCAATTCGTGAGGTGAGAGATAGAATTGAATGAATTGATGACTGGCTTCAAGAAAGGAGCAAGCGAGAAAACGTAGAGCGCGCTAGCTCTCGATCAAACGTAGAGCGCAGACGCGCTTTCATAGTTTTCTCGCCTCCGCTTGCTCTTTGGCGCGCTGCGGGTCGGTCGTTCCTCTCCGGACCTTCGCTTGCTCCCCGGAGCTTGCTAGGCGAGAAAGCCGGAGCAGCAAGCGATGCGGACTCTATACGCGCGCACTAGCGCGCTCCGGCTTTCGAGCCTCCGCTTGCTCTCTTGCTCGCTCCGGGTCGTTCCGGACCTCCGCTTGCTCTCTTGCTCGCGTAGGGTCGTTCCGGACCTCCGCTTGCTCTCTTGCTCGCGTAGGGTCGTTCCGGACCTCCGCTTGCTCTCTTGCTCGCGTAGGGTCGTTCCGGACCTCCGCTTGCTCTCTTGCTCGCGTAGGGTCGTTCCGGACCTCCGCTTGCTCTCTTGCTCGCTCCGGGTCGTTCCTCCCCAGCAAGCGTAGGCGCTGGAAGCGAAGCGCGCCAAAGAGCAAGCGTAGGCGCTGGAAGCGAAGCGCGCCAAAGAGCAAGCGGAGGTCCGAAAGGACCCGAAGCGCGCCAAAGAGCAAGCGGAGGCTCGAAAGCCGGAGCGCGCTAGTGCGCGCGTAGTTTTCTCGCTGGCTCTCAAGCCTCCGCGCGCTAGTGCGCGCGTAGTTTTCTCGTTCGCTAGCGCGCTCTACGTTTTCTCGCTTGCTTGTAGTTTTCGAGCCCTAGCTTGCTCTCTTGCTCGCGTAGGGTCGGTTCTCCCCTCCGCTTGCTTTCGAGCCGCTTTCTTGCTCGCTCCGGTCTAGCCGGAGCAAGCGGAGGGTCCGAAGGAGAGCAGCAAGCGGAGGTCCGAAAGGACCCGAAGCGAGAAAACTACGCGCGCACTAGCGCGCTCCGGCTTTCGAGCCTCCGCTTGCTCTTTGGCGCGCTTCGGGTCCTTTCGGACCTCCGCTTGCTGGCTCTCAAGCCTACGCAGCAAGCAATGCGGACTCTATACGAGTTGCTCCCCGTAGCTTTTTTGCTAGGCTCTCACGCCGGAGCGCGCTAGCGCGCTCTACGTTTTCTCGCTTGCTGGCTCTCAAGCCTACGCGCGCTAGCGCGCTTGTAGTTTTCTCGCTAGCGCGCTTGTAGTTTTCTCGCTACGCGCGCTAGCGCGCTTTCCGTTTTCGAGCTCTGTCGCTAAGCAGGCCGGCAGAGAGGGCCCCAAATGCCTAAACAAGACAAAAACCAACTATATGCTTAACACAAACTTTCCGGTCCTCTCTCTAGCACACGGGGATCGGCCCTACACACCGGGGACGAAGCGTAGAGGTTACTTTATCTAAAGGCAGGGGTGAGCTTTCTCACTATACAATGACCACTGCGAACGAAGGACCAACGAGGATTCCATTCTGGAGGAGAAGGAGGAGGAGTAGGAGCGCGCTTTAATTGAAGTAGGGGCGGAAAAGAAGCGAAGAAATTCAGAGTTCATGCCACGACGATCTATATGGAAGGGCAGTTTTGTTGATGCATTCCTGTTGAGAATGAAGAAGAAGAGAGATCTTCTTTTGAACAGGAGAATTTGGTCACGTAGATCTTCTATTTTGCCGGAATTCGTTAATTGCTCCGTACGAATTTACAATGGAAAAACTCCTGTTCGTTGTAAGATCACTGAAGAAAAGGTTGGTCATAAATTTGGAGAGTTTGCTTTTACACGGAAACGAAGACTTTCGAGAACAAATATTGGATCGGGAAGAAAAAGGGGGAAAAAGTAAAGTCTAAGCACATATGGCACGAAAAGGAAATCCGATTTCGGTAAGACTTGATCTGAATCGTAGTTCAGATTCAAGTTGGTTCAGTGAGGGCGACCGCGAAAGTCACCGAATGGGTCAGTCTTTTCCTTCAGTTTGTCCTCTATTTAAAATAAAAAAGCGTGGGAGGACGTTGCAGATGTCCGGGACGGACACGACTTCTTCTAACACTAGAAAACCACTGGGAGACACCCGGGACCAGAGCATGTCGTGAAAGAAGCACACTGGGCGTGCTTCGACCGTGTCTCCGGGGCACAGTTGAATGTAGATATCATGAACGCGAGGTGCAGGATACCAGGCCGAGAAACCCGGGCAACCACTCCCCTATGTGCCGATCGCTAGCGCATCCAGGGCCCCGGCGCCCAGCTCAGCTGGAGAGGCCTAGCCTGATCTGAGAAGTGCTAATTCGGTTCGGATAGACTTCATTCAAGAACGCCGCCGCCCCTGGAATCAATAAGAAAACAAGTGCTAACTTTCAGATCAGTGAATAAAGCGAAAGGAAAGAAGAGACCTTTCTCGCTCGGCGCCTAAAGCGCACTATGCTCCGCTTCAACAAATGAGAGTTTTCGGTGGAACCGGTGAACCACGCGAGCTGGTTAGGTGCGTGGGGCAGAGGGCAAATAGTACCTGCCAGCGCTGCTATGCAGTGGAAGGGAAGGAGCCTAAATCGACCTCCTTCTTTTCTTTTTTTTTCTTTGAAAAAAAAAAAGCAGTACAAAGAGATTAGACTCTCGAATGAGACTAAGCAGCCACCGACCGTTCCGACGCGCCCCTGACCTTTTTTGATGTTGACCGAAAAGCTATCTAAAGTAGAGCCTAGTTTAAGTTGTCAAACAAATGATAGAATGGAAAATGTTGAAGAACCAAGCTCGAAAACGGAAAGCGCGCTAGCTAGCAAAGCGGACTCTATACAAGCGCGCTAGCGAGAAAGCGAGAAAACGGAGAAAGCGAGAAAGCAAGCGTAGGTCCGGAACGACCCGGAGCGAGCAAGAGAGCAAGCGTAGGGGAGGAACGACCCTACGCGCGCTAGCAACAAAAGACGACGCGCGCGTAGGCGTGAGAGCCAGCAAGCGTAGGTGCTGAAAGCCTACGCGCGCGTCTTCTTGTTTTCTACCTTTGCTAGCGCGTGTAGGGTCTCCCCTTCGCTTGCTCTTTGGCTCGCTGCGGGTCGGTCGTTCCTCTCCGGACCTTCGCTTGCTCCCCGGAGCTTGCTAGGCGAGAAAGCCGGAGCAGCAAGCAATGCGGACTCTATACGCGCGCACTAGCGCGCTCCGGCTTTCGAGCCTCCGCTTGCTCTCTTGCTCGCGTAGGGTCGTTCCTCCCCTCCGCTTGCTCTCTTGCTCGCGTAGGGTCGTTCCGGACCTCCGCTTGCTCTCTTGCTCGCTCCGGGTCGTTCCTCCCCAGCAAGCTCCGGTCCGAAAGGACCCGAAGCGCGCCAAAGAGCAAGCTCCGGTCCGAAAGGACCCGAAGCGCGCCAAAGAGCAAGCGGAGGCTCGAAAGCCGGAGCGCGCTAGTGCGCGCGTAGTTTTCTCGCTGGCTCTCAAGCCTCCGCGCGCTAGTGCGCGCGTAGTTTTCTCGTTCGCTAGCGCGCTCTACGTTTTCTCGCTTGCTTGTAGTTTTCGAGCCCTAGCTTGCTCTCTTGCTCGCGTAGGGTCGGTTCTCCCCTCCGCTTGCTTTCGAGCCGCTTTCTTGCTCGCTCCGGTCTAGCCGGAGCAAGCGGAGGGTCCGAAGGAGAGCAGCAAGCGGAGGTCCGAAAGGACCCGAAGCGAGAAAACTACGCGCGCACTAGCGCGCTCCGGCTTTCGAGCCTCCGCTTGCTGGCTCTCAAGCCGGAGCAGCAAGCGAAGGTCCGGAAGGACCCGGAGCGCGCTAGCAAGAAAAGAATCCGCGCGCGTAGGCTCCTTTCGGACCTCCGCTTGCTGGCTCTCAAGCCGTAGCAGCAAGCGAGAAAACGGAGAAAGCGCGCTAGCGCGCTCTCCTTCGGACCCTCCGCTTGCTCTCGTGCGCGCTCCGGGTCCTTTCGGACCTCCGCTTGCTCTTTGGCGCGCTCCGGCTTTCAGCACCTACGCTTGCTGGCTCTCAAGCCGGAGCAGCAAGCGAGAAAACGGAGCGCGCACTAGCGCGCTCTTTCGAGCCTCCGCTTGCTCTCTTGCTCGCGTAGGGTCGTTCCGGACCTCCGCTTGCTCTCTTGCTCGCGTAGGGTCGTTCCGGACCTCCGCTTGCTCTCTTGCTCGCGTAGGGTCGTTCCGGACCTCCGCTTGCTCTCTTGCTCGCGTAGGGTCGTTCCGGACCTCCGCTTGCTGGCTCTCAAGCCTCCGCGCGCTAGTGCGCGCGTATAGAGTCCGCTTCGTTCGCGTCTGCGCTCTCCGTTTTCTCGAGAGCGTCTGCGCTCTACCTTTTCTCGTTCGCTAGCGCGCTCATACTACGTTTTCTCGCTTGCTGGGCGTTTCCTTTCAAATGACAACTGCCTCTTCCTGCTGCAAGGGCCTTGCACGAAACCAAAGTGCCCCCCGTCCGATCAAGTACCAGTTGCTTCGCTGGTAGGCCCACTTAGGTTAGGGGGCATTGTCCCTCAGTTCTTACCAACCTCCGGTGTGTAATCGACATCTTGCTAGCTTCAACTCGGTTGAATAAGAATCATTGATTCCCTCTGATGTCCATTTCTTATTCATTTAGGGCGCTCGGCCGGTGCCTCCTTTCTCAAACCAGAACAAGTCTGAAGGTTAGGGAAGATAAGGGAAGACCACCTGAGCGAATCGACCGAGGGGACTTGACTTATCCAAACCGAAGGATAGCGGCAACAAGCTAAGCCTATCACGAGCAGCGTCGCTGCTTGATCGGCGGGGAGGAGCATCTCAAAGTATGGGGCAAAGGATCAAGCGCTTTGACTTTGTCCCCTGGGATCCACCACAGGTTGGGTTTGAGAGCCGTGTGATGGGTGACTATCCAGCACGGTTCGGAGAGCACAACTAGTCTGCGCTGCTGAATGGAAGCCCCCCGCAAGAAAGAAGCGGCTCTTCCCACGGCAACCATTGACTCTATTTATTATTATGGTAAATCAGTCTATCAAGATGTCAATCTGAGATCTTATTTCGGTTCGATACGTCCACCGGAGAGACTCACCTTTGGCTTTCGTCTCGGTAGGTGTATTATTCTACATTTTCCCAAAAGAACATTTATTCATTTCTTTCTTCCCCGTCGACCACGACGACTGAAACGACGCAAAAAATCCAGACCCGGAAAGGAGAAGGGCCGGGGCCGGTGGTGGGCATTTGGGAAAGTCGGGCCGATCGGGTGTCTTCATTCAAGCGACGATACAGAAGAAGAACGAAACGAAGTGAGAGGCCGGGGGGTAGGGAAAAGAGTCGAGTCGATCAGGCTCGACGACCGGGAGAAGCAAAACGAAATCAGGATTTGGCCGAAAAAGAAGCAAGGCTATGGATACCATGACCGATCACCATCGATAAAGAAGAATCTTTCTAAATCACTTCGGGTCAGCGGGGCCTTCAAGCATCCGAAATACGCCGGGGTTGTAAATGACATAGCCTTCCTGATAGAAAATGACGACTCCTTCAGAAAAACGAAGTTAGTCTTCTTTCTTTTCCCCCAGATCAATGAAGAAGAGGGAAGTCAGTTGATTCTTCCGACGAACCGGAAGCGAAGCGCTATGCTTAAAAGGACCCTCCCTGCAGTGCGTCCCTCCTTGAATTATTCGGTCATGCAATACTTATTGAATACAAAGAACAAAATTCATTTCGACCCCCTCGTAGTTCTCAATCATTTCATGGCACCGGGCGTGGCTGAACCATCTACGATGGGGGGAGCGAATGCACAGGGAAGAAGCAACGAGTTGAGAATACGTTCTCGCATCGCTTTTTTTGTAGAAAGCTCGACCAGCGAGAAAAAGTGTTTGGCCGAAGCCAAAAAGAGGTTGACCCACTTCATTCGCCAAGAGAATGATCTTCGCTTCGCTGGAAGAACAAAAACCACCATCTCGCTCTTTCCTTTCTTCGGTGCTACCTTTTTCTTTACAAGGGATGGGGTTGGGGTGTATAAGAACCTTTTTTTTGAGGATGCCCGGGAACAACTCCTAGGTAAATTAAGGATCAAATGTAGGAACCTCATGGGTAAGGATAAGGTAATGGAATTTATAGAGAAATTCATAGACCTAGGTGGGATAGGAGAATTGAGAAAGGGAATAGAGATGATGATAGAGATCATACTGAGAAACAAAAGAATTCCGTACGGGTACAACTCTTATTTGAACGAAGTGAAAAAAATGCGATCTTTGTTGTCTAATAGAACAAAGACTAATACCTTAATTGAGTCGGTCAAGATCAAATCTGTTTATCAAAGTGCTTCTCCGATTGCTCAAGACATCTCTTTTCAACCGAGGAACAAAACAAGATCATTTCGTTCTATTTTTAGTCAAATTGTGAAGAATATTCCATTAGTAATGAAAAAAGGGGTTGAGGGGATCCGTATATGTTGTTCAGGTCGATCAGAAGGTGCAGAAATTGCTAGAACTGAATGCGGAAAGTATGGAAAAACATCTCGTAATGTATTTAACCAGAAAATCGATTATGCTCCTGCGGAAGTATCTACTCGTTACGGAATCTTAGGTGTCAAAGTGTGGATTTCATATAGTAATAAAAATAAATGAACAAGCTCGAAAACGGAAAGCGCGCTAGCTAGCAAAGCGGACTCTATACAAGCGCGCTAGCGAGAAAGCGAGAAAACTACAAGCTAGCTAGCGCGCGTAGGCTTGAGAGCAAGCAAGCGTAGGCTTTCAAGCCTACGCGCGCTAGCGCGCTCCGGGTCCTTTCTCCCCTCCGCTTGCTGGCTCGCTCCGGCGTGAGAGCCAGCAAGCGTAGGCTCGAAAGCCGGAGCAGCAAGCGAGAAAACGGAGAAAGCGCAGACGCGAACGAGAAAACGGAGAGCGCAGACGCGCGCGTAGGCTTTCTATTAGAGCCTCCGCTTGCTCTCTTGCTCGCGTAGGGTCCTTCCTCCCCAGCAAGCGGAGGTCCGAAAGGGGACCCGAAGCGCGCCAAAGAGCAAGCTAGGGCTCGAAAGCCGGAGCGCGCTAGTGCGCGCGTATAGAGTCCGCATTGCTTGCTGCTACGGCTTTCTCTTCTATCCTCCGCTTGCTCTCTGGCTCGCTTCGGGTCCTTTCTCCCCGGAGCTTGCTGGCTCTCAAGCCTACGCGCGCGTCTGCGCTCTACCTTTTCTCGAGAGCGTCTGCGCTCATACGTAGTTTTCTCGCTTGCTCGCGTAGGCTTTCTATTCGAGCCCTAGCTTGCTTGCTCGCGTAGGGTCCTTTCTCCCCTACGCTTGCCAGAGAGCAAGCCTACGGCTTCCAGCGCCAGCAAGCGGAGGTCCGGAAGGACCCGGAGCGAGCAAGAGAGCAAGCAGAGGCGAGAAAGCCGGAGCAGCAAGCGGAGGTCCGGAACGACCCGTAGCGCGCTAGCAACAAAAGACGAGGCGCGCGTAGGCTCCTTTCGGACCTACGCTTGCCCTCTTGCTCGCTCCGGGTCCTTTCTCCCCGGAGCTCGCTGGCTCGAAAGCCGGAGCAGCAAGCGAGAAAACGGAGCGCGCACTAGCGCGCTCTCCTTCGGACCCTCCGCTTGCTCTTTGGCGCGCTTCGGGTCCTTTCGGACCTCCGCTTGCTGGCTCTCAAGCCTCCGCGCGCTAGTGCGCGCTCCGTTTTCTCGTTCGCGTCTGCGCTCTACCTTTTCTCGAGAGCGTCTGCGCCCAGCAAGCTCCGGGTCCGAAGGACGAAGCGCGCCAAAGAGCAAGCTACGGCTCGAAAGAGCGCGCTAGTGCGCGCTCCGTTTTCTCGTTCGGTAGCAAGCAAGTTCAGGTCCGGTCCGGAACGACCGACCCTACGCGCGCCAGAGAGCAAAAAAGCGAAGGGGAGCAAGCGAGAAAACTACGCGCGCAGACGCGCGCGGAGGCTTTCGAGCCGTAGCCTACGCTTGCCATATAGCAAGTCTACGGTCTCCCCGGAGCGCGCGTCTTGTTGTTTTGTTGCTAGCGCGCGGAGGCTTGAAAGCCTACGCTTGCCCGAGAGCAAGCCTACGGTCCTTCCGGACCTTCAAGTTCAGGTCCGGTCCGGAACGACCGACCCGGAGCGCGCCAGAGAGCAAGCGAAGGCGCTGGAAGCGAAGCGCGCCAAAGAGCAAGCGGAGGCTCGAAAGAGCGCGCTAGTGCGCGCTCCGTTTTCTCGCAGGCTCTCACGCCGGAGCGCTTTTGTCGCTAGCGCGCTCTCCGTTTTCTCGCTTTCTCGCCGTAGCTTTTTTGCTTTCTTGCTCGCTCCGGTCTCCCCTTCGCTTGCTTTCTTGCTCGCTCCGGGTCTCCCCTCCGCTTGCTCTATTCACTATTCTATGTTTTATGTTTAAACTTTCTAATTTGCCTTTCAAATGGAAATAAATAAAATGGATCTTTCGATCTAGTAGATCCGTTCTTCAGGGTTCTCCTGAAAACCCAGTTCCTAAACCTTTTTTCAAACGTTTTTTTTGGTACATACGAATGATTTATGGTCATTTTTGACTATATCGACTAATATCAAAGCATGAAGAAAGGAAGAAAAAGTGATGCGATCTTGAACTATATCATAAACGGAGCAAGCTCCCCTATATACCAATCACGAGAGTTTTTCTCCGTTCCTCTCGTATATCGTCGTAACTCCCTTAATGCTAGGTTTTGAAAAAGACTTTTCATGTCATTCCAATGAAGGGGCCTAAGCTAAGCCCTGAAATTGGACTTTTGGTCGATTCCGAATTGACATATTTGGGATCGAATGTAGCCTTCAAAGGCGAGGCCCGCCCCAGCAAGGGGGGGGGAGAGGAGAGTGGGATAAGTGGGCTTCTCTCACCTTACTTTTTAGAGGATTTTGCGATTAGCGTCGAGGTTAGGTTCCTAGCTTCAAAAGTGGCAGCTGGTTCAATGCTAGCTCGATTGCTAAACAGTGGCTTTCTCTTTGATACCGATACGCTTTCGTCTGCTAAGCTCTGCTTTGCTTCCTTTAATGAAACTAACTCCATTTTCGTTTTTCAACCCGTATATACAAGTAGTGGGGAAGCTCGAAAACGGAAAGCTAGCTAGCGAGCGAGAAAACTACAAGCGCGCTAGCGCGCGTAGGCGTGAGAGCCAGCAAGCGTAGGGGAGGAACGACCCGGAGCGAGCCAGCAAGTTCAGGTCCGGTCCGGAACGACCGACCGTACGCTTGCTCTCTGAGCAAGCTACGTGGAGCAAAAAAGCGAAGGGGAGCAAGCGAGAAAACGGAGTATGCGCGCACTTAAGAAGTTCAAAAGACCCTTCCTGACGCGCGGCGTTTATAAGAGCGCAGACGCTCTCGAGAAAACGGAGAGCGCAGACGCCTCCGGCTTTCGAGCCCGGAGCTTGCTCCGCTTGCTTGTTTGAAAGCCTACGCGCGCTAGCTAGCTTGTAGTTTTCTCGCTTTCGTATAGAGTCCGCTTGCTTTCTCGCCTACGCTTTTTTTTGCTTGCTCGCGTAGGGGTAGGGTCGTTTACCCCCAGCAAGCTCCGGGTCCGAAGGACGAAGCGAGCCAGAGAGCAAGCGGAGGGTCCGAAGGAGAGCGCGCGTCTGCGCCGTAGGCTTGCTATATGGCAAGCTCCGGCTTTAATAGAAAGCCTACGCAGCAAGCGAGAAAACGGAGCGCGCACTAGCGCGCTCCGGCTTTCGAGCCTCCGCTTGCTGGCTCTCAAGCCTCCGCGCGCTAGTGCGCGCGTAGTTTTCTCGTTCGCTAGCGCGCTCTACGTTTTCTCGCTTGCTTGCTCTTTCTCGCCTCCGCTTGCCATATAGCAAGCCTACGGTCTCCCCTCCGCTTGCTCTCTTGCTCGCTCCGTTCTAGCCTCCGCTTGCTCCGTAGGGACGTCTTTATATGAGATTATATATGTCGAACGAAGGACCGATAAATGACCTAAAGAGAACGACCGGAAATCATAGGTTGGACTTTGCCTGGTATTGACTGATTGCGTCTTGGTTGCTATAGTTGAATAGAAAGATGATTCAAGTTATCCCAAGCCAGTGGAGTAGCTTTTCCTTCTGATTATAGTGTTCGGGCATAAGAAAACAGAGTTTAGAGCGAAAGCACTTCCGGGCTTAGGCCTGACTCGAGGCTAATTCACGATTTGTGAATCAGTTGCAGTTGGTTAAGTTTTTTTATACTAAAAGGGCAGTTTGGTATTTCAGACGGCGCAGACTCAAGGAAGAAGGAAGCTCGAAAACTACAAGCGCGCTAGCTAGCGAGATTTACGTTTTCGAGCCAGCAAGCGAAGGTCCGGAACGACCCGTAGCGCGCTAGCAACAAAACAAGACGACGCGCGCTCCGGCTTTCGAGCCAGCAAGCGGAGGCTCGAAAGCCTCCGCGCGCTAGTGCGCGCTCCGTTTTATCGCTTGCTCGCTCTGGCTTTCTCGCCGTAGCTTGCTGGGGATAAACGACCCGGAGCGAGCAAGAGGGCAAGCGTAGGCTTGAGATAGAAAGCCTACGCGCGCGTCTCGTTTTGTCGCCAGAGCGAGCAAGCGAGAAAACGTAGTATGAGCGCGCTAGCGAACGAGAAAAGGTAGAGCGCAGACGCGCGCTACGGGTCCTTTCGGACCCCCGCGCTTGCTCTTTGGCGCGCTTCGTCCTTC